AGATTCTTATCTTGATACCCACCAAGATAATTGGGAATTGGGAAAACTTAAAGAAGAGAAAAATGCAAAAACATATTTCTGGTTTGAAAAGCCTATTGTAACTTTTCTTTTCGATTATAAACGATGGAATCGCCCATTGAGATATATAAAAAATGATCGTTTTGAAAATGCTGTACGAAATGAAATGTCACAATATTTTTTTTATATATGCCCAAGTAATGGAAAACAAATAATATCTTTTACATATCCACCCAGTTTATCGACTTTTTCAGAAATGGTAGAACGGAAAATTTCTTTGTACACGACAGAAAAACTATCTCCCGAGGACCTGTATAATTATTGGGTTTATACTAACGAACAAAAAAAATACAACTTGAATAATGAATTGATAAGTCGAATAAAAATTATAGAAAAAGAGAAGGGATCTCTTGGTTTAGATATGCTAGAAAAAAGGACCAGATTGTGCGATGATGAGAATGAACAAGAATACTTGCCAAAAATGTACGATCCCTTTTTGAACGGACCCTATCGAGGAACAATAAAAAAATTCAATTTACGTGCAATCATGAATGATTTAAGAACTTCGACAGCAGATTCCGTAGAAATGCTTTGGATAAATAAGATTCATGGTCTATTTCATAATGATTCTCGAGAATTTGAACATCAAAAGAACACGTTCGACGTTAGCAAGGAATTTTTATTGAATTCGAGTTCGATTGGGAATTTCTTAAACTCAATCGATGAATTATCTTTTGAACACACACGAAGAATTGATTTAGAAAGTCAAGCAAAACCTTTTCAATTTTTATTTGATGTAATTACAACTGATCCAAACGATCTAACAACAATTAGAAAGAAATCTATTGGAATGGAAGAAATCAGTAAAAGGGTTTCTCGATGGTCATACAAATTGACAGACGATCCGGAAGAAGAGGAAGAAGAAAATGACGAGGAATCAACGGAGGATTCTGAAATTCGTTCAAGAAAAGGCAAGCGTGTGGTAATTTATACTGATGATCAGAGTACTAATTCCAGTGGTAATAATAATTATACTAGCACTAGTGATGAAGAAGAGGAAGTGGCTTTGATACGTTACTCACAACAATCAGATTTTCGACGAGGTATAATCAAAGGATCCATGCGTGCTCAAAGACGTAAAACAATTACTTGGGAAATATTTCAAGCAAACGTGCATTCTCCAGTTTTTTTGGATCGAATAGACAAAACATTTTGTTTTTCATTTTTTGATATCTCTGAAATGATTCATCTCATTTTTAGGAATTGGGTAGGGGGAAACCCAGAATTGCAAATTTCTTATTTTGAGGAGGAAGAAACAAAAGAGAAAACAAATGAAGAGAAAGAAGAGGAAAATGAACGAATAGCAATATCAGAAGCTTGGGATACCTTTTTATTTACTCAAGCAATAAGAGGTTTAATGTTAGTAACCCAATCTTTTCTTAGAAAATACGTTATATTACCCTTATTGATAATAGCTAAAAATATTGGTCGTATGTTATTATTGCAATTCCCCGAGTGGTACGAGGATTTGAAGGAATGGAATAGAGAAATGCATGTTAAATGTACCTATAATGGTGTTCAATTATCAGAAACAGAATTTCCTCAAAACTGGTTAACAGATGGTATTCAGATAAAGATTCTATTTCCTTTCTGTCTGAAACCTTGGCGAAGATCTAAAATACGATCTCATCATAGAGATCAGAAAATGAGTAAAAAAGAGAAAAAAGACAATTTTTGTTTTTTAACAGTCTGGGGAAGGGAAGCAGAACTGCCTTTGGGGTCTCCCCGAAAACAACCTTCTTTTTTTGAACCCATTTTTCAAGAACTCGAAAAAAAAATGATAAAAGTGAAAAAGCATTTTTTTCAAGTTATAAGGACTTTCAAAGAAAGAATAAAATTGTTTTTAAAGATTTCAAAAGAAAAAACAAGATGGGTCACCAAAATAGTTCTAGTTAGAAACCTAATAATGAAAGAACTTGAAAAAGTAAACCCCATTTTCTTATTGAAATTGAGGAAGGTAAAAGTATATGAAACAAATGAAAACAGAAAAGACTCCAATATAAATAATAATATTATCCAAGAATCGACCATTCAAATTCGATCCATGAATTGTGTAAATGAAAATTCTTCACTCATAGAAACAAAAATGAAAGATCTTGCTAATAACATAATCACAATTAAGGCTCAAATAAAAGGAATCACAAAAGACAAGAAAAAACTAGTTCTAACTTGTGATGATAAAAATAAAAGATCGGAATCACAAAAGGATATTTGGCAAATATCCAAAAGAAAAAATATCCGATTAATACGTAAATCGCATTATTTTATGAAATCCTTCATTGAAAAAACATACATGGATATATTACTATGTATTATTAAGATTCCAAGGACCAATGCACAACTTTTCTTTGAATCAACAAAAAAAATTATCAATAAATCCATTTACAACGACGAAACAAACCAAGAAGGGGTTGAGAAACCAAATCAAAATACAATGAACTTTATTTCAACTATAAAAAAGTCGTTTTCTAATACTAATATTAGTAATAAAAATTCTAATATTTATTGTGACTTATCTTCTTTGTCTCAAGCATATGTATTTTACAAATTATCACAAAATCAATTACTTAACAATTATCATTTGAGATCTGTACTTCAATATCACGGCACCCATCCTTTTCTTAGGGATATAATCAAGAATTATTGTACGACACAAGGAATATTTAATTCCAAACCAAGACATAAGAAAATTCATAAGTATGGGATGAATAAATGGAAAATTTGGTTACGGGGTCATTATCAATACAATTTATCTCAGACCAAGTGGGCCCACTTAATATCGAAAAAATGGCAAAATAGAGTCAATCAATGTCGTACGATTCAAAAGAAAGACTCAATAAAATTGGATTTATATAAAAAAGACCAATTAATTCATTACATGAAACAAAATTACTATGCAGTGGATTCGTTGATGAGTCAAAAAGAAAAATGGAAAAAACATTATGGATATTATCTTTTTTCATATAAATATATAAATTATGGGGATAGTAAGGACTCATATATTTATGGATCAACCTTACAAGTAAAGGACAAAAAAATGACATATAATTTTAATACACTGGAATCCGAATCATTTTATGGATTGATAAGTATAGCTATTAGTGATTATCTAGAAAAAGGATCTATTATTGATACGAACAAAAATCTGGATAGAAAATTTTTTGATTATAGAATTCTCCATTTTTGTCTTAGAAATAATCTCGATATTGAAACCTCAACCAATACGTATATCGATACCAAGATTCATAAAAATGCTAAAACGGAAACTCAAAATTCTAAAAAAAAACACTTTTTTGATTGGATGGGAATGAATCAAGAAAGGTTATATCGTACCATATCAAATCTAGAGCTCTGGTTTTTCCCAGAATTTGTGCGACTTTTTGATGCGTATAAGATTAAACCGTGGATCATACCAATCAAATTACTTATTTTTCATTTTAATAGAAATGAAAATATTAGTCAAAGTGAAAAGATCGACGTAAATAAAAAAAAAAATGAACAACAAGGCCAAGGGGATCTTGTATCAGATCTACGAAAACAAAACAAAAAGAAAGATGTTGAAGAAGATTACACAGGAACAAACATTAAAAGGGGTAGAAAGAAAAAACAATACAAGAGCAAGAAAGAAGCGGAACTGGATTTCTTCTTGAAAAAGTATTTTCTTTTTCAATTAAGATGGGATGATCCCTTGAATCAAAGAATGATCAGTAATATCCAGGTATATTGTCTTCTACTTAGACTGATAGATCCAAGGGGAATTGCTATATCCTCAATTCAAAGAGGAGAGATGCATCTGGATGCAATGTTGATTCAGAAAGACCTAACTCTTACAGAATTGATAAAAAGGGGAATATTTATTATCGAGCCAATTCGTCTATCTATGAAAAGGGATGGAAAATATATTATATACCAAACCATAAGTATTTCATTGGTTGATAAGAATAAGCACCAAACTAATGGAAAATGCATAATAAAAAATAGATATGTTGATAAAAAGAATCTTGATGGATCCGTTGCACAAAACAGCAATATGCTTGTGAATAGAAACAAAAATTATTATGATTTCCTTGTTCCTGAAAATATTCTATCTCCCAGACGTCGTAGAGAATTGAGAATTCTAATTTGTTTCAATTACCGGAACCAGAATTGGAATGTTGTGGATAGAAATACAATATTTTGCAATCAAAACAACATAAAAAACAGTGGACAATTTTTGAACGAGGAAAAGCATCTTAGTACGGAAACAGATAAATTCATTAAATTCAAATTGTTTCTTTGGCCCAATTATCGATTAGAAGATTTAGCTTGTATGAATCGTTATTGGTTTGATACCAATAACGGCAGTCATTTCAGTATGTCAAGAATATATATGTATCCGCGATTCAAAATTAGTTAATAGGAAATATTTCCTATATATCTATCGCATGACATATTCAGTAGATAAAACCGAAATATATACACATACGCTATATTACATTCTGGTACACGATACCGATTAAATTACGTATCAATTGGATCTAGGAATAAATTGACAGAATATTTTTTTTAGTTAGGTAAAAAAAGAATTCTCTTTCCTGTTTGTGAATGCATAAATGTATCATCCCCTTCTATTCTATCCAAATCAAATTTGCAATTTGATTTGGATAGAATAAAATAAATTTGATTTAAATCAAATAAGAATGAATTAAAGTAGTGTATATGAAGAAATCTAAATTTTTGTGTACTAGATTCAAATAACTAGTATAATAATAATTATTATTTTTCCTGATCAGTAAAATCCACGGAAAAGAAAAAAATTGTTTTTTATGGTCAAAAATTCATTCATCTCGGCTATTCGACAAGAAAAAGAAAAAAACTGCGGATCTGTTGAATTTCAAGTATTCAGTTTCACCGATAAGATACGGGGACTTACTTTACATTTGGAATTACATAAAAGAGATTTTTTATCGCAAAGGGGTCTACGAAAAATTCTGGGAAAACGTCAACGTCTGCTGGATTATTTGTCAAAGAAAAATAGAGTACGTTATAAGAAATTAATTAGTCAGTTGGGTATTCGGGAATCAAAAACCCGTTAATTTTAAGATTGGTTTGAATTTTTTTCTTTAGTTATTAGTTAATAGTAGTTATTATATTTTTCATTTTGATGAATCTCATTTTGAGAAATTCATGGAATAATGAAGTAAGGAAGAAAAGATATGACTTTACCGGCTACAAGAAAAGATCTCATGATAGTTAACATGGGCCCTCACCACCCATCAATGCATGGTGTTCTTCGACTAATCGTTACTCTCGATGGTGAAGATGTTATTGACTGTGAACCCATATTGGGTTATTTACACAGAGGGATGGAAAAAATAGCGGAAAATCGAACAATTATACAATATTTGCCTTATGTAACACGGTGGGATTATTTAGCCACTATGTTCACAGAGGCAATAACAGTAAATGCACCAGAACGATTGGAAAGTGTTCAAGTACCTAAAAGAGCCAGTTACATTAGAGTAATTATGCTGGAATTGAGTCGTATAGCTTCTCATTTGTTATGGCTTGGACCTTTTATGGCGGATATCGGTGCACAAACCCCCTTTTTCTATATTTTCAGAGAAAGGGAATTGTTATATGATCTATTTGAAGCTGCTACGGGTATGCGAATGATGCATAATTATTTCCGTATTGGGGGAGTCGCTGCTGATCTACCTTATGGATGGATAGATAAATGTTTAGATTTCTGCGATTATTTTTTAACAGGAATTGTTGAATATCAAAAGCTTATTACGCGGAATCCCATTTTTTTGGAACGGGTTGAGGGAGTGGGCATTATTGGCGGAGAGGAAGCAATAAATTGGGGTTTATCAGGACCGATGTTACGAGCTTCTGGAATCCAATGGGATCTTCGTAAAGTTGATCGTTATGAGTGTTACAATAAATTTGATTGGGAAGTCCAATGGCAAAAAGAAGGAGATTCACTAGCTCGTTATTTAGTACGAATCGGTGAAATGAAAGAATCTATAAAAATTATTCAACAAGCTCTAGAAGGAATTCCTGGGGGGCCCTATGAAAATTTAGAAGTCCGACGCTTTGATAGAGCAAAAAATGCCGAATGGACTAATTTTGAATATAGATTTATTACTAAAAAACTTTCACCCAATTTTGAATTGTCGAAACAAGAACTTTATGTGAGAGTAGAAGCCCCAAAAGGAGAATTAGGAATTTTTTTGATAGGAGACAGTAGTGTTTTCCCCTGGAGGTGGAAAATTCGTCCACCGGGTTTCATCAATTTGCAAATTCTCCCTCAACTAGTTAAAAGAATGAAATTGGCCGATATCATGACGATACTAGGTAGTATAGATATCATTATGGGAGAAGTTGATCGTTGAAATGATAATTGATACGACAGAAGTACAAGCTATCAATTCTTTTTCTAGATCGGAATCCTTAAAAGAAGTCTATGGGCTCATATGGATCTTTGTTCCTATTTTCACCCTTATATTGGGAATCACTATAGGGGTACTAGTAATTGTGTGGTTAGAAAGAGAAATATCTGCAGCAATACAACAACGTATTGGGCCTGAATATGCCGGCCCGTTAGGAATTCTTCAAGCTCTAGCAGATGGGACCAAATTACTTTTTAAAGAGGACCTCCTCCCATCTAGAGGAGATATTCGTTTGTTTAGCGTGGGACCGTCTATAGCGGTCATATCAGTTCTACTAAGTTATTTAGTAATCCCTTTTGAGTCTCGCCTTGTTTTAGCCGATCTCAGTATAGGTGTTTTTTTATGGATCTCCATTTCAAGTATTGCTCCTATTGGACTTCTTATGTCAGGATATGGATCGAACAATAAATATTCCTTTTCAGGTGGTCTACGGGCTGCTGCTCAATCTATTAGCTATGAAATACCATTAACTCTATGTGTGTTATCAATATCTCTACGTGTGATTCGTTGGAACATGATTATTTTCCCTCCTCGCTAGAAATAAAGTAAAGAGGTTGAATATATTGAATGGATATTTTCATTTTTTATTCATCATTAGGGTCGATGAGTTAAACTAGATAGTTATATGAGTAAAATAAAACTGCTTATAAATTTGCAGTAAGAAGGTAAAATCTCATTCCCTATGTACAAGAATAATAAACACAAGCAGTGTAAACTGTTTACCCCAAGATTAAGATTCTTTGACTAATTATCATATCTTGAAGCGGGTACAAAAGATCGACCGTATGGGGTTTCTACTACTGTCTTATATGTATTACCATACCGGGGATCAATCAAAAATCAGTGGACAGTTAGGAACACTAAGGTACACAAAAGATTAGTAATGGAGATAATGTAAGGTAGCAAAAAAAGGTATTTTTGCATAAAACTTTGGATAAAACGAATCATAATGAGGACTTTAAGTTGGTAGAAATGACCAAGCAGTACTTCCCCATGATTCCGATCTAGAGTATGCTCTTATTCACTGATTAAAGAAATGACTATCAAAAACGAATTAATCCTTTATTTATATTTCTTTTTTTTTTCAGAGTACCCCTTCCTCTGAGAAAGAAGAACAGGAACAAAAGAAATGGGATGCAAAAAAAGAAAATGAATAAATAAGAAATAAAAAAGATCTTTATTTTTTCTTTCTTTTCCCCATCCATATCTATAATCTATACATATAGAATTCTTATCATAAATAAAATTTGGAATTAATGCCCAATTCGTTCTAATTCTTTATAGTTATTGATAGAACATATTTATTGATATAACGAGTATTTTATTGAAGGATTAAGTTATTACCGAACAAAGATAAATTGAAATTCTAACGGATAAGATCAATTCAGAAGCACCTTTTTATTCTAGCAAACGGAATTTCATTGGTCTAATTTGGGACTCCCGGTGTATATTTACTATATAAATAAAGATGACGATACTACCAAACAAGTCCTTACATTTATTTGTGGCCGTAGAGGAGCCGTATGAAGCGGAGGTCTCATGTACGGTTTTGAAATAGCGATATGAACAGTGATGTTATTATCGACTATGATTATCTAACAGTTTAAGTACAGTTGATATAGTTGAGGCGCAGTCAAAATATGGTTTTTGGGGGTGGAATCTGTGGCGTCAGCCTATAGGGTTTGTAGTTTTTCTAATTTCTTCTCTAGCAGAATGTGAGAGATTACCCTTTGATTTACCAGAAGCAGAGGAGGAATTAGTAGCAGGTTATCAAACAGAATATTCAGGTATCAAATACGCTTTATTTTACCTTGCTTCTTACCTAAATTTATTAGTTTCTTCATTATTTATAACAGTTCTTTACTTAGGTGGGTGGAATTTCTCTATTCCGTACATATCTATTTCTGCACTTTTCGGAATAAATAAAATGGCCGGAGTCTTTGGGATGACAATTGGTATATTTATTACATTAGCTAAAGCTTATTTGTTTCTGTTCATTCCTATCACAGCAAGATGGACTTTACCGAGGATGAGAATGGATCAGCTATTAAATCTTGGATGGAAATTTCTGTTACCTATTTCCCTGGGTAATCTATTATTGACAACTTCTTCCCAACTTGTTTCACTATAAATAATATAAATAAAAGAAGAAAATAACGATATTCTAGATTCATAACCAATCTTAAACAAGAGAAAGAAACATCAATTTATTCACGGAGATCCACAATATGTTCCCTATGGTGACCGGGTTCATAAATTATGGTCAACAAACAATACGAGCTGCAAGGTACATTGGTCAAAGTTTCATAATTACCTTATCCCATACAAATCGTTTACCTGTAACTATTCAATATCCTTATGAAAAATTGATCACATCAGAGCGTTTCCGCGGTCGAATACACTTTGAATTTGATAAATGTATTGCTTGTGAAGTATGTGTTCGTGTATGTCCCATAGATCTACCCGTTGTTGATTGGAGATTTGAAAAAGATATTAAAAAAAAACAATTGCTTAATTATAGTATTGATTTTGGGGTTTGTATATTTTGTGGTAACTGCGTCGAGTATTGTCCAACAAACTGTTTATCGATGACTGAAGAGTATGAACTTTCTACTTATGATCGCCACGAATTGAATTATAATCAAATTGCATTGGGTCGGTTACCAATGTCAGTAATTGGAGATTACACAATTCAAACAGTTATGAATTCGACCCAAATCAAAATAGACAAAGATAAACTCCTTGATTCAAGAACGATTACCGATTACTAAGATTTTTTTTTATATAAAGGATCCAAGCCTCTTTTATTTTGATTGTTCAGAAACTACAAATAATAACTATAAATAATAACTATTGATTGTTGAGAATTACTCTTTGATTTAAACCAAGAATATGTTTTCGTGATGATTTCGAAATAGAAAATTCCAATCTTTTCTTTTTTCTTTCAGATAAAAAAAGTAGGATTGGCCAATAACTTTAATAACTTTATCTATATCTACATTAATCCATATTAAGATTTAATTCAATTAGGAACCTATCATATAAAGAAAAAAATAAGGGTAACACCCTTATTTTTCCTGGACTATTTAGTAAGGTCATGAAATATTTCGACTTATTTATCTGTTATACATAATGGATTTACCTGGACCAATACACGATATACTTGTAGTATTTCTGGGATCATTTCTTATATTAGGAGGCCTAGGAGTAGTATTATTTGCCAATCCAATTTATTCTGCCTTTTCGTTGGGATTGGTTCTTGTTTGTATATCTTTATTCTATATTCCATCGAACTCCTATTTTGTAGCTGCCGCACAACTCCTTATTTATGTGGGAGCCATAAATGTCTTAATCATATTTGCTGTTATGTTCATGAATGGTTCAGAATATTCCAACGATTCCTATCTTTGGACTGTAGGAGATGGGATCACTTCACTGGTTTGTACAAGTATTCTTTTTTCACTAATTACTACTATCCTAGATACGTCATGGTACGGAATTATTTGGACTACAAGAAAAAACCAGATTATAGAACAGGACCTTATAAGTAACGTTCAACAAATTGGAATTCATTTATCAACAGATTTTTATCTTCCGTTTGAACTCATTTCTATAATTCTTTTAGTTTCTTTAATAGGTGCAATTACTACGGCTCGTCAATAATAAATACTTAGAATTAACAAAATTATTAGAAATTCGAAATCAAATGAAAAAGGAAAAGTTTTTAGTTTAATTTACTACCAATACCCTCTTTTTTCTGTAATTGCTCGATTCTAGTCAACCAAATTGGTTGAATTGTTGTTCATATTGAAATGAATCGAGATTGTTGATGAGGAGTTAGTCGATGATGTTCGAATATGTACTTTTTTTGAGCGTCTATTTATTTTCTATCGGTATCTATGGACTGATCACAAGTCGAAACATGGTTAGAGCACTTATGTGTCTTGAGCTTATACTAAATTCGGTTAATATTAATCTCGTAACATTTTCAGATATATTTGATAATCGCCAATTAAAAGGAGACATTTTCTCAATCTTTGTTATAGCCATTGCGGCCGCGGAAGCAGCTATTGGGCTAGCTATTGTTTCGTCGATCTATCGTAACAGAAAATCAACTCGTATCAATCAATCGAATTTGTTGAAAAATTAGTCAATAATTAGTATATCATATAAATAAAGACATAATATATATATACAAATTGAAAATTATATAATTTTCTTTTTTTTTTATTTTTTATAGTAATATATTTCAATATTACTATTGAAATATTGACAATCTGTTGGCCAATGTGAAGTCACATGTGTGACTCGTATGATCATGGTTGTTGAAACGGAAATCAAAGTTTCTTGGTCCTTTCTCACGAACATATTTAGAAATCTATTGATTCTTAAGTTAAGATTTTTTTGATAAACCATTGATTCGTCTGGTGTCTACAATATAAATATATAATTTGTTTACTTTACTACCGATTTTACTTTACCAGATCGAAAATTTTTTATGTTCAAAACTGGAATTTATAGACCCAATGTCACATTCAGTAAAAATTTATGATACATGTATAGGGTGTACTCAATGTGTACGAGCCTGCCCCACAGATGTATTGGAAATGATACCTTGGGACGGATGTAAAGCTAAGCAAATTGCTTCTGCGCCAAGAACCGAGGACTGCGTAGGTTGTAAGAGATGTGAATCCGCTTGTCCAACAGATTTTTTGAGTGTCCGTGTTTATTTATGGCATGAAACAACTCGCAGCATGGGTCTATCTTATTGATACGTTATAATATAAAAAACTCCACTTGAATCATTTGATTCCTTTTTACCGAGAAAAACCCGTACTCGAGAAAATATATTATTTCGAGCACGGGTTTTTTGGTCAAAACGCATCTTGTCTTTATCACGAGTTATTTCCCTTGGTTAACAATACTTGTAGTTTTGCCGATATTCGCGGGTTCTTCAATTTTTTTTCTTCCTCATAGGGGGAATAAGGTCTTTAGGTGGTATACTATATGTATATGCTTTTTAGAGCTCCTTCTAACAACCTATGTGTTCTGTTATCATTTCCAATTGGACGATCCATTAATTCAACTGGGGGAGGACTTCAAATGGATAAATATTTTTGATTTTCACTGGAGACTGGGAATCGATGGACTTTCCATAGGACCTATTTTACTGACAGGATTTATCACTACTTTAGCTACTTTAGCAGCTTGGCCTGTTACTCGAAATTCGCGATTGTTCTATTTCCTGATGTTAGCAATGTACAGCGGTCAAATAGGATTATTTTCTTCTCGAGACCTTTTACTTTTTTTCATCATGTGGGAGTTAGAATTAATTCCTGTTTACTTACTTTTATCCATGTGGGGAGGAAAGAAACGTTTGTACTCGGCTACAAAGTTTATTTTGTACACTGCGGGGGGTTCCATTTTTCTCTTAATAGGAGTTCTAGGTATGGGTTTATATGGTTCCAACGAATCGACATTGGATTTTGAAAGATTAGCTAATCAGTCATATCCTGTAACATTAGAAATAATATTCTATTTGGGCTTCCTTATTGCTTATGCTGTCAAATCGCCGATTATACCCCTACATACATGGCTACCAGATACTCATGGAGAAGCGCATTACAGTACATGTATGCTTCTAGCCGGAATCTTATTAAAAATGGGAGCATATGGATTGATTCGGATCAATATGGAATTATTACCGCACGCCCATTCTATATTTTCTCCCTGGTTGGTGATAGTAGGGACAATACAAATAATCTATGCAGCTTCAACCTCTCTTGGTCAACGCAATTTAAAAAAGAGAATAGCCTATTCTTCCGTATCTCACATGGGTTTCATAATTATAGGAATTGGTTCTATAACTGACATGGGACTGAACGGAGCCATTTTACAAATACTCTCTCATGGATTTATTGGTGCTGCACTTTTTTTCTTGGTAGGAACGAGTTGTGATAGAACACGTCTTGTTTATCTCGACGAAATGGGGGGGATATCCATCCCAATGCCAAAAATATTTACCATGTTTAGTAGTTTCTCGATGGCTTCTCTTGCATTGCCAGGAATGAGTGGTTTTGTTGCGGAATTAGTAGTATTTTGGGGAATAATTACTAGCCCAAAATATCTTTTAATGTCCAAAATGCTAATTATCTTTGTAATGGCAATTGGAATGATATTAACTCCTATTTATTTATTATCTATGTTACGTCAGATGTTCTACGGATACAAACTATTCAATGTTCTAAACTCCAATTTTGTGGATTCTGGACCACGAGAACTATTTGTTTCGATCTGTATCTTTTTACCCGTAATAGGGATTGGTATTTATCCGGATTTCGTTCTCTCGCTGTCAGTTGACAAGGTACAAGTTATCCTATCTAATTATTTTCATAGATAGTTTTCATTAATGAGACAGAAAGCGAAGTCTTAGAATTTTTTTTTTTTTTTCATATTTTTGAAATCATTTAGTGAATTAGAATTGTAATAAGATGTATTCCGAGTTTTTGAGAACCCTTTGAATCATTTGAATCACAAGGAATCATATTCAAAGGGTTCTCAAAAACTCGCACAAATTTTCGTTATATATGGGACGATGTTCTTATGTATTCCTTTATTCAATTAGATGTTAATGTGAATGAACCATAACTATGTAGACCTATTCCTAATAGATTGATCCCCAAATAGCATATCCAAATTATAAGAAATCCTATAGAAGCTACAAGTGCCGAATTTGTACCTTGCAAACTTTGATTTGTTCTAGTATGTGAATAAATCGCGAATATGGTCCAAGTAATAAATGCCCAAGTTTCTTTGGGGTCCCAATTCCAATAGGATCCCCATGCTTCGTTAGCCCATACTGCTCCAGAAAGAATACCTATGGTTAAAAAGGTAAATCCTAAACTAATGACACGATAACCCCAATAATCCAAACGTTGAGTTAATTGATATTTGTAATAATTTCGGAATGAAAGAAGAGAAGTGTGTTTATTTAAAATACTTTTTTTTTCGTTCCCGTATTCGATCTTGCCAAAGAAAAATGACTTAATTAAGAAAATTTTGTTTTTACAAAAAATATCGATGCTTTTTCGAAATGTAATGACTAGAAAAGCAACTGATAATAACGACCCACATAAAAGAGCTGCATAACTCAATAACATCATACTTACGTGCATCATTAACCACTGAGATTGTAGAGCAGGTACTAATATTGACGATTGATGCATTTCACTTAAAAGACCCGATGTGGCGAAACCTTGGGTAAAAATAGCACTTGGGGCGGTTATTGCGCTTAAATCATTTTTATGATTCCATATCTTGGAAATCATATGAATAATGGAAAAACTCCACGAAAGGAAGATTAATGACTCGTATAAATTACTTAATGGAAAATGTCTTGAAGAAATCCAACGAATAACTAATAATCCTGTTATAGAGAAAAAAGTAGCTATCATTCCCTTTTCTGATGAATCACGTAACCCCCAGATTTCGTGGATTAATAGGGTCATTAAATGAATCGTAATCACAATTGAAATGATCGAAAAAGAGAGATGAGTTAATATATGTTCTAAAGTCACAAATATCATACATAAAAGGGGTCCCATTACAGAATTGAAATCGGGAATTAAATACATTATAGGATCCATTATATCTCTTTTAGAGTATGCCGCCACTCGGACTCGAACCGAGATGCTCTAGCACTGCTTCCTAAGAGCAGCGTGTCTACCGATTTCACCATAGCGGCTTACTTGAAATAAGTATAGTCAATTCATGTTGAATCGTCTAGATCTAGATTCTAGGATTCAATATAGTTTAAGAAACATTAGAACTGATGAATAAGAGCTCTTTAAAATTCATCTTTGAATTTTCATCAAAAATTCTTAGTTCGTATCGTCATAAGTTCAATTTTAACAATCAACTTTTACGTACTATTTATATAGTAAGTTATTCCGAAACACTTGAAACTTGAAAGTTTTGTTTTCAGTCAAGATAGAAACTAAGAATTGTCCCCTTTTTCTATTTTTTTTTTTCTTTATTTTATTTATTTGGAATCCGCGAAATCAGATAAGATAAATGAAAAAAAAAAAGAGTTTCATCACAATTTTAATTGAATTTTCTTTTCACAATAGAAAAATCTTTGTTCATTCTATTTTTCTATTGTGAAAAGAAAATTAATAGGAAAAAAACCCATCTCACGAATTCAAAAATATTAAATCTAATAATTAATAAAAGAAAAACAAGAATAAAAAAAAAAATAATAATACTTAGAACTAGACCCGGCGTACAGAGGAATTCTTATTCTACATATCATAGCCACTAGTTCTAACTAATCTTGAGGAGTTCAATACACTAGTTAATGGGAATTATTCATATTCTAAAATTGGAAGTTCTTATAGCCATGAAAATGCAGATTATTCCAAGATTTTCTTACCTGTTGTTTGTTGCACAAAAAAACTTTTTGAATCTCCGGTAGAAACTGACTTTGCTAAAGAAAAAGCTTTTATTGCAGCTAAATTTCCCTTTTTCTTCCAAATATTTCTACGAATACGTTTTTTTGATATAGAAGTACGTTTTTTTGGAACTGCCATTCAAAAAAAAGAGTTACTCATTTTTATTGTTGTATGTGAAAGACATGTATTGCTCAAAATAGATCGTTCTTTTTAGACATTTTCTGTACTTAATTCCGTCGATAATAGTTTTTTCTTTCATAACATACAATACAAATATATTATTTATATATAAATATATAATATATATAATACACTGGGGAAAAAAATGGAAAAAAGAAAAGTAAAATTTGAAAAGAAATTTTTCTGACTATTATATTAGTTGTAATTTAGTTGTAATTAAATAAGCTCGTAGTGCCGTGTCTATAATTTAAAATTGAAGTTCAAACTTTAACTACAACTGGCAGTAGTTAATATGTTAAACAAGACATTCCGTTACCTAAGAAGAGGTACTTCCATTTTTTGTTATTTTTTATTTCAGTTCTATACGAAGTAAGGAGTATTATAAGAACTTTCTTATTGGATTGGAACCCAATCAATCAGTTCCGCAAAAAATTAGGTACTTACTACAAATAAATGCACTAGAATAACTAGGTCTTTTTTTTTTGAGTCGATTTATTGATGCATACTACGATCCATATTCTACTGTTTTGGTATAATTGTTTTTACTTAACTATACTATAGACTATAGTATATGATATGGTTACATATTGCTAAAATGGAATAGTAGTATAGTCATAGAATGATTCAAAATCTTACATTTCCCATTTTAATAAATACTTTCTTTAATTAATAAAGTTAATAACTAAGTAATTACTCTTACCTAACTGGTTGGTCATATCATTTGACCAACCAATTGTGTAACTTTTTAAATATTTCCAATATCTAAGATCTAACAAAAGTCAGAATAATTAAAAAAAAATTGAGGTTTTTATATCTTTTTTTGTTGATTTTTTTATTGTTCCTTTCAAAAGCGATAAGAATTGGTGAATCGGAAACAATTCCAATTATAAGAAAAAAGATGAAAATTTGTTTTTTTTTATGGAACATACATATAAATATGCATGGATAATACCTTTTCTTCCATTTCCAGTTACAATGTTAATAGGATTTGGACTTCTGCTTATTCCCGCAGCAACCAAAAATATTCGTCGTATGTGGGCTTTTCCAAGTATTTTGATGCTAAGTATAGCTATGGTGTTTTCGGCCAATCTGTCTATTCAGCAAATAAATGGAAATTTTATCTATCAATATCTATGGTCTTGGACCGTCAATAATGATTTTTCTTTAGAGTTCGGACACTTGATCGATCCACTTACTTCTATTATGTCAATATTAATTACTACTGTTGGAATCATGGTTCTTATTTATAGTGACAATTATATGTCTCATGATCAAGGATATTTGAGATTTTTTGCTTATATGAGTTTTTTCAATACTTCTATGTTGGGATTGGTTACTAGTTCCAATTTGATACAAATTTATATTTTTTGGGAACTTGTAGGAATGTGTTCGTATTTACTAATAGGTTTTTGGTTCACACGACCGATTGCAGCAAGCGCTTGTCAAAAGGCTTTTGTAACCAATCGTATAGGAGATTTTGGTTTATTATTAGGAATTTTAGGACTTTATTGGATAACTGGTAGTTTAGAATTTCGGGATTTGTTCGAAATAGTTAATAACTTGGTTCATAATAATGGAGTAGATTCTTTATTTGCTACTCTGTGTGCTTCTTTTTTATTCGTCGGTGCAGTTGCTAAATCTGCGCAATTCCCCCTTCACATATGGTTACCTGATGCTATGGAAGGACCCACTCCCATTTCGGCTCTTATACATGCTGCTACTATGGTAGCTGCGGGAATTTTTCTTGTAGCTCGGCTTCTTCCTCTTTTCATAGTTATACCTTACATAATGAATCTCATTTCTTTAATAGGTGTAATAACAGTACTATTAGGAGCTACTTTGGCTCTTGCTCAAAGAGACATTAAAAGAAGTTTAGCTTATTCTACAATGTCTCAATTGGGTTATATTATGTTAGCTCTGGGTATAGGTTCTTATCGAGCCGCTTTATTCCATTTGATCACTCATGCCTATTCGAAAGCTTTATTGTTTTTGGGATCTGGATCTATTATTCATTCAATGGAACCTATTGTTGGATATTCGCCGGATAAAAGTCAAAATATGGTTCTTATGGGCGGTTTAACAAAATATGTTCCAATTACAAGAATTACTTTTTTATTAGGTACACTCTCTCTTTGTGGTATTCCACCTCTTGCTTGTTTTTGGTCCAAAGATGAAATTCTTAATGATAGTTGGTTGTATTCACCAATTTTTGCAATAATAGCTTCCTTCACAACAGGATTAACTGCATTTTATATGTTTCGGATGTATTTACTTACCTTTGATGGACATTTGCGCATCCATTTTCAAAATTACAGTACCACTAAAAACAGTTCTTTCTATTCAATATCTTTATGGGGA